TTTCCTCTTGACAGTGATATATGTTGTATATGTAAATCCGAGATGTGAAAATCTTCAAAATTCATCTATGAAAAAAGAAAATAATAAGAAAAAAGAAAATAATAAAAATAGTTAGGCGCAAATCAATATGCTGAAATAAAAAAAAAAAGGGCCCATTAAATAGAAATAATGAATCATAAATAGAGTTCGGGTTCGAATTCCATAGAAAAGATGGCTAGTATTATCTATAATAGACAAATGAAAGACTTACTGAAGCCTCTATTATTTTATTCATTATTCATCCACTTGATATTTCTATTTTAAAAATGAGTTAGTTGAACTTGAAAATTCACTTTGAAAAACTTTCAAAACAAAATAAGTAAATAATTGAATTGGATTTGTTAGATGGTATCAAATCAAGGAAATTGAGTACTAACTTCCATTTTTTACTGAATTAATCGATCAACTTACCGTCGAACATTTATTTTGGGCTAGAAAATTTTGAAAAAAAAAATTCAACATATTTCTTTGTTTTTCTTATTTTTATTATTATGAGAATCAATCCTACTACTTCTGGTCCAGGAGTTTCCGCGCTTGAAAAAAAGAACCTGGGGCGTATCGCTCAAATCATTGGGCCAGTACTAGATGTAGCTTTTCCCCCGGGCAAGATGCCTAATATTTACAATGCTTTAGTAGTTAAGGGTCGAGATACTGTCGGTCAAGAAATTAATGTGACTTGTGAAGTACAACAATTATTAGGAAATAATCGAGTTCGGGCTGTAGCTATGAGTGCTACAGATGGTCTAACGAGAGGAATGGAAGTGGTTGACACAGAAGCTCCTCTAAGTGTTCCAGTCGGTGGGACGACTCTAGGACGAATTTTCAACGTGCTTGGAGAACCTATTGATGATTTAGGTCCTGTAGATACTCGTGCAACATCCCCTATTCATAGATCTGCACCTGCCTTTATACAGTTAGATACAAAATTATCTATTTTTGAAACAGGAATTAAAGTAGTAGATCTTTTAGCCCCTTATCGCCGTGGAGGAAAAATCGGACTATTCGGGGGGGCTGGAGTGGGTAAAACAGTCCTTATTATGGAATTAATCAACAACATTGCGAAAGCTCATGGGGGTGTATCCGTCTTTGGCGGAGTAGGTGAACGTACTCGTGAGGGAAATGATCTTTACATGGAAATGAAAGAATCTGGAGTAATTAATGAAAAAAATATTGCAGAATCAAAAGTAGCTCTAGTCTATGGTCAGATGAATGAACCGCCGGGAGCTCGTATGAGAGTTGGTTTGACTGCCCTAACTATGGCGGAATATTTCCGAGATGTTAATGAACAAGACGTACTTCTATTTATCGACAATATCTTCCGTTTCGTTCAAGCAGGATCCGAAGTATCGGCCTTATTAGGTAGAATGCCTTCCGCGGTAGGTTATCAACCTACCCTTAGTACCGAAATGGGTTCTTTACAAGAAAGAATTACTTCTACCAAAGAGGGGTCCATAACTTCTATTCAAGCCGTTTATGTACCTGCGGACGATTTGACTGACCCTGCTCCTGCCACGACATTTGCACATTTAGACGCTACTACTGTACTATCAAGAGGATTAGCTGCTAAAGGTATCTATCCAGCAGTAGATCCTTTAGATTCAACGTCAACTATGCTCCAACCTCAGATTGTTGGTGAGGAACATTATGAAACTGCGCAAAGAGTTAAGCAAACTTTACAACGTTACAAAGAACTTCAGGACATTATAGCTATCCTGGGATTGGACGAATTATCCGAAGAGGATCGCTTAACTGTAGCAAGAGCGCGAAAAATTGAACGTTTCCTATCACAACCCTTTTTCGTAGCAGAAGTATTTACCGGTTCTCCGGGGAAATATGTCGGTCTAGCAGAAACAATTAGAGGGTTTAAATTGATCCTTTCCGGAGAATTAGATAGTCTCCCTGAGCAGGCCTTTTATTTGGTAGGTAATATTGATGAAGCTACTGCGAAGGCTACGAACTTAGAAATGGAGAACAATTTGAAGAAATGACCTTAAATCTTTGTGTACTGACCCCAAATCGAATTGTTTGGGATTCCGAAGTGAAAGAAATCATTTTATCTACTAATAGTGGACAAATTGGCGTATTACCAAATCATGCACCAATTGCCACAGCTGTCGATATCGGTATTTTGAGAATACGCCTTAATGATCAATGGTTAACGATGGCTCTGATGGGTGGTTTTGCTAGAATAGGCAATAATGAGATTACTGTTTTAGTAAATGATGCGGAGAAGGGTAGTGACATTGATCCACAAGAAGCTCAGCAAACTCTTGAAATAGCGGAAGCTAACTTGAGGAAAGCGGAAGGCAGGAGACAAATAATTGAGGAAAATCTAGCTCTCAGACGAGCTAGGGCACGAGTAGAGGCTATCAATGTAATTTCGTAACTATAACTAGTTGGTGCGCCTGAATAATCAATAATCAAAAGAACTTCTGTTTATACATTATACAGAAATTTTGTTTATACAACCTAGTTTTTTTATTCTTTTTTTATTCTGCCAATTGAATAGAATCATTAAGTAGAATCAGATTCGAATACAACAAAAATTTTTTTCAATTCAAAAATGAAAATAGAATGGAATGAAAACGATCAAAAATGAATAAAATTAAGGTGAATAAAAAAACTTATTAGATATCAGAATCAATGCTATCTAATAAGTTCTACCTACTATTGGATTTGAACCAATGACTCCTGCCGTATGAAAGCAATACTCTAACCACTGAGTTAAGTAGGTCATTTATCATCCCAAAAAGAAAAAGAAAGATATGGAATCCATCACATCAATGGATTAGAAATGTAAGATTAATTATATATGGAATCTTATTTCTAAGCAATATCGATCAAAGCAATAGGATGTTGCGTCATATAATATTTATCTTGACAACAAATTAGCGACATGATAAAATATGTATCACAAACCCAAGGGCTATAGCTCAGTTAGGTAGAGCACCTCGTTTACACGCGCGCCAATGTTTTTTTTTTTTCAAAGAAGGCCATCATGTAATCAAAAGACTTATTAATAAGTCGATGTCTTACTCCATGACTTTTAGGGAACAATAGCCTGACACAAAAAATTCGGGTAAACTTAGGTATCCTTTTTGACGCCCAATAGAACCCCCATCATTGATTTAAGACCTTGATAAGGCGAATACGCAGTCTATTCAATGCTAGGCATAATGAGTATAAGGACCTCAAAAAATTCTCTTTTCGTGCTATACTATGAACTTTAAGGTGTATAAAGTTTCATATTGGATTCTTTAAGCACAAGCGGGGCAATGGAGATTCTATTTAACTTAGATTGATCTAAGTCAAAAGCAAACCTACATCAAGATAACCCTTCTTTGAAACACTTTGGTAGTGCTCTCGGATCGGAATCAATAAATCCGAGCACATAGAGCCATCTTGTTATCTTTATATCAAGAGAATTATGGTAGACTAACTGATTATTTCTATCAGTTAATGAATGAGCCCAATGCAAAAAAAATGCATGTTGGGTCTTTGAAAAAGTTCGAATCATTTTGATAATAATCAGTTTGAGCTCTTTTACCGAGAAGGTCTACGGTTCGAATCCGTATAGCCCTAAAAAAAAAAAAAGAAAAAAATTCAAATAAAAAAATTCTTGTTTTCATTTCTTCATTCTTTTTTTTTTCTTTGTTGTTTGTAACTGGTCGCTTGGGAGCGATTACTTGGTTCAGCGAAAAAAAATCATTCTCATAAGCTTGCTCACAACAATCATTCAGGGCCGAGCATAAAGATGAAACCAAAAAAATCACATTTCGGTAGGTAAATCCAATTGGTATTTTTTCTAATCTTGGTTAAGCAAACCATAATTTCTTCATTCCTCTTCATAGGTCAATCAATTACATATGAAATTTCTTCCCCTCCTGTCCGTAATTAACAAGTTAGTGATACTTTTTTCTTTGTCTTTTGGCTACCTATTTAAGCCTAATGAATTTTTCGAGTTAAAATCGTGACACGGACTCGATTAAAAACACATTTCAACCTAACCCAACCAAAACCAAATCCCCTAGTAAGTTACACGAGTTTAAGAAGCACTTACTGTATTTATGGACAAGTTCACAAGTCGAAGTTTGAAAAAATGAGAAAATCTTTGAAAACTTTCATTGTTAACATTGTAAAATAGGTTTTTTGGTATACTTTACGTACTTCGTACAGAAAAAAAAAGAGTTCTTTTTGCCGTATTCAATTTCAATCAATATAAACAATAAAAAGATAAAGCAAACAATATACTTCTCATATTCTTATTAATTCGTATTCCTTTTTAATTAATATTTAGAATTAATAATAAATAATAAAAATAAAGAATATAAATTAAAGAATATAAAAATAATATATAAATCTTACCTTAATATATATATAGATTAAATAATAATCGAATCAAATTAATAATCTAATCAATAATATAATAAAAATATAGTATAATATAGAAATATAGTATAATATAGAGAAATATAGTATAATATAGAAAATAATATAGAAATTAGTAAATGATATAGAAAAAATTATTAAATCATATAGAAAACTAATATAGAAATTTATATAGAAATTATTAATATTCTAAATCACTCTATTAATATAGAATAGTAATATAAATTGAAATTTTTTTTTATTAAATATTAAATTTCGATTTTTTAATAAAATTAAAATTAAGAATTTGGAAATTCTACTAAATTTCAATAAATTCTACGAAATTGCAATTCTATTAGAAATTTCGAAATTCTAAACACCTAAACAAAAAATGAAAATTCTATTTTGAATTCTCCCCATTTTTTTTAGAAAGAATCCGAAGTAAAAGGCGAGAGGAGCGTCTTCTTTATACTATGGCAATATCGAATAACAATATCGAAAAATTAAAAAATTGAAGTAAACATAATAGAAAAAATCGATAAATCTTGAAAAGAGACATGTACCAAAGCAAACAAAGAAACTTGCAAAGAACC